CTTCTCGATTTAGATTGATATGAGAATATAACTATATGGACAAAAATATATGTTTTCTATTTGAAGGTTGACCCCTTTACTTCCTCATGGTACAATAATCCTCTTCCCACTGCCTCTTTAGCTTCTTCCAAGGACCAGAGAGCATAACAAGGAAAAAGGAAAGTAAGACTGATAAGACTGATACAAACAGTTCAAAGTTTTAACTAACCCCGAATAACAATAACTGATAAAAGAAGTTGATTCTTTTTTTGGCCATAATTATTACTGTTTGTAAGCTTTATACATTGATCAGAGATCAGATTATATCTAATATAAATATCTCTTAAACGTAAGTCATCAAAGTTATTATCTCAGACAATTTAAACCAATCAAAGCACAAAAGTTAAATAATATTTTCATAAAATGAATTCTTACTTATTACTCAATTATAGTGATGTTGCATAACTGCATGGATAAGCTTATATTAACCCATTAAAATTTTAAATTAAATATTGCAATTAAATTTATTTTTTTTTAATAAATACTTAATTGTAATAAATTTTAATAAAAAATTTGTATAAAATTGTTAAAATTATTAAAAATAAATAAATTACAAAATAAATAGTATAACTAGTATTAATACAATATAAAAAAATTTTAAAAACTTTTTTTAATTTAGTAAGAATTTTAATGAGAAGCCGTATGAAATGAAAATTTCATGTACGGTTTTGTAAAATAACATTAAAGGTAACTTTTTTGTCAATTTTTTCACTACAACACCAAAAAAACCAAACTCTGCCTTACGTAAAGTAGCAAGAGTAAGATTAACTTCTGGATTTGAAATTACAGCTTATATACCCGGTATTGGCCATAATTTACAAGAACATTCTGTAGTATTAGTTAGAGGAGGAAGAGTTAAAGATTTACCTGGTGTAAGATATCATATTGTTAGAGGAACTCTTGATGCTGTAGGAGTAAAAGATCGTCAACAAGGGCGTTCTAGTGCGTTGTATATTATTATTTTAATACTAGTATTATAAAAATTAATACCATGTTAATTGTTGAAACATGTAAATATAGCTAACCATAAAACAAAAATGTTATACAGGAACTAAAGCAGGCTAAAATTTTAAATATCTAAGGTTTATTTATTCAATAAAAAAAAAGGTATTCCCTAACTTATTTTTACTAAAAAAAAAAAAAGAACTTTAACTTTTTTAGAACGAGTTAAAAAAAAAAACAAAAACTAAAAATTAACATAATTTTTTTAAACCTAAGGATTTTATTGTAAAATTAATAAAATACAAGATTTTCTAAAAAAAGAAAACGGATACTCAATTTAAAATGAGTAAGTATTTAATATTTTTATTTTAAATATTGAAAGCTGTATTCAATAAAAATTGTACATACAGTTTGAAGAGAGATTTTAAATATTTTTAATTAATATTGATCTACTCTACAATATGGAGTAAAAAAGCCAAAATAAACTATTTAATTATTTTTAAATATTATGTCACGTCGCAGTTCAGTAGAAAAAAAAGCAGGAAAATCTGATCCAATTTACCGTAATCGATTAGTAAATATGATGGTTAATCGAATTCTTAAAAATGGAAAAAAATCATTAGCTTATCAAATTCTTTACAAAGCAATGAAAAATATTAAACAAAAAACAAAAAAAAATCCACTATCAGTTTTACGTCAAGCTATACGTAGAGTAACTCCTAATGTAACAGTAAAAGCAAGACGTTTAGGTGGATCTACTTATCAAGTACCAATTGAAATAAAATCTGCACAAGGAAAAGCTCTTGCTATTCGTTGGTTATTAATAGCATCTAAAAAACGATCAGGTCGAAATATGGCTTTTAAATTAAGTTATGAATTAATAGATGCTGCGAGAGATAATGGAGATGCAATACGAAAAAAAGAAGAAACTCATAGAATGGCGGAAGCTAATAGAGCTTTTGCTCATTTTCGTTGATTTTTTTAAGAGTAAAAAATGTATTTTCTTGAAAAAAAAAAAAGAATATACATAGCTTTTTTTTAAAAAGATTAATATTTTATAAATAGTTTATTAATAAAATTTATTAAATTTTATTAATAAACTGTTTATAAAATATACAAATACTAATATATCGAGAAAATTTTTATGGATTTAGAATTTAATTTTTCTTTTTTTTATACAAGTACTATTTTGCCTGAATGCATTCTTATTTTTTTTTTAATAGTTATTTTAATATTAGATTTAATTTTAGAAATAAAAAATAAATCTTTATTTTTTTATATTTCTTTATTAAGTTTGTCACTAAGTATTATTATTTTACTTTTTCAATTTCAAAAAGAACCCACTCTTAGTTTTTCAGGTAATTTTCAAGATGATAGTTTTAGCAGAATACTTCAAATTTTTATAGTCTTATGTTCAATCTTATGTATTCCTTTATCTACGGATTTTATTGAATGTACAAAACTATCAATAACAGAATTTTTTGTTTTTATATTAACAGCAACCATAGGAGGAATGTTTTTATGTAGCGCTAATGATTTAGTGACTATTTTCGTTTCTTTAGAATGTTTAAGTTTATGTTCGTATTTACTATCTGGTTATACTAAAAATGATGTTAGATCTAATGAAGCTGTTATGAAATATCTACTTATAGGTGGAACAAGTTCATCTTTTTTAATTTATGGTTTTTCTTGGTTATACGGTTTATCAGGAGGAGAACTTCAACTTCAAAAAATAGCAAGTGGACTTTTGAATACAGAAATGTATAATTCTTCAGGAAGTTTACTTGGACTTGTATTTATTATTGCAGGAATTGGATTTAAACTTTCTTTAGTACCTTTTCATCAATGGACTCCTGATGTGTATGAAGGAGTGTGATTCGTTTTTTATAAATAAAAAAACATAATTTTTTATTATGTTTACAATATTTATAAATACTTTTTTAGACATGCAAAATAAAAAAAAATTATTATTTTCACTCAAAATAAAATTTAACTTTTATTAAATATTAAATAAATTTTTTTTTAATAAATTTAAATTAAATCTAAAATAAAGCAAAGTTAAAATAATAAAAAAAAGTTAACTATTAAGGGTAATTAAAAAAATGATATAAATAAAATAAACTAAAATTAAAAATTTAAATACATTATTCAGTAATTTTTTTTCCTTCAAAAATTATGAGTGTAATATACGTATTCATTTAGAAAAAAAAAAACCCTAAAATAAAAATTCATGACTATTAAAACGAAAAAATTTAAATATTTTTTTTATTAAATTTTATTAAACTTTGTTCAAATAATTTTGATTGAATAATAAAATAACTAAAATTTTAATATTAAAAAAAAATAACTAAAGCAGGATTCTTCGTAAAGTTTAATTTTACTTAAATACTAATATTTATCTTTTAATTTTTATATACATACACGAAGAAAGTAATATTAATTTAAACTATTACTTAGGAGCTGTGTGAAGTAAAAATTTCATGCACAGTTTTGAATGAGAGAAAAGAATGAGTAATCTTCGTTTCGATTCTAACTCCCCTACCCCAGTCGTTGCTTTTCTTTCGGTTGTTTCAAAAATAGCAGGGTTAGCCTTACTAGCTCGTCTCTTTAATATTGTTTTTCCCTTCCTTTTTAATCAATGGCATTTTCTTTTAGAAATATTATCTATTTGTAGTATGATATTAGGTAATTTAGTAGCTATTACTCAAACAAGTATGAAACGTATGCTTGCATACTCTTCAATAAGTCAAATTGGGTATTTAATGATTGGAGTAATTGTGGGGAATTTTAATGGATATATAAGTATGATAGTTTATTTGTTATTTTATATATTTATGAATTTAGGAACTTTTGCTTGTATTATATTATTTGGATTACGTACAGGAACAGATAATATTCGCGATTACAGTGGATTGATTTTAAAAGATCCTTTATTAGCTTTTTCTTTTGCATTATGTTTATTGTCTTTAGGAGGTATCCCTCCATTATCTGGTTTTTTTGGAAAACTTTATCTATTTTGGTGTGCATGGAAAAATGGTTTGTATTTTTTAGTTTTTATAGGACTTTTTACAAGTATTATTTCTATATATTATTATTTAAAAATAGTTAAATTATTAATTACTGCAGAAAATAAAGAAGTTACTTCTTACATACAAACATATACTGGTTTTTCTTTTTCCATTTTTTACAAAAACTCAATTGAAATTAGTATAATTATTTGTGTAATTGCTTCTATGTTTTTAGGAATATTTATGAATCCCATTATCAATTTATTTCAAAATAATTTAAATTTAAGTAGTTTTACACATATTTAATATTTTTATATTATTAGTAAAAATTTTAATTTGTTTTTTTTTTATTATTCTATATATATAGAATAATAAAAAAAAACAAATTAAAATTATATTTTTTTGTTTTATTATTATATAATAGTTTCTTAAAGACTGTTAAATATAAAACTTTTTTTCAGAAGCCTTGATGGTGAAATGGTAGACACATGAGACTCAAAATCTTATGCTTTAAAGCGTGGAGGTTCGAGTCCTCTTCAAGGCAATATTTACTTTATAATAAAAAAATAATCTTATGTTATACTACTTAGTTGATATCAATGATTTTATTAAACTAAAAAAAAAAGAATATTTATTCTATTTAAAATATTTTATTAATATTATTGATTTAATAATTATATTAATAGAAAACAAATATAAAAAATTATAAATAAAAATCAGATGATATTTTTTAATATTGTAAATTAAACACTAATATAACAACCATATGGAAGTAAACATTCTTGCATTTATTGCTACTGCATTGTTCATTTTAATCCCTACAGCTTTTTTACTAATTCTTTATGTACAAACCGTTAGTCAAGGTAGTTAATAAAAATTTTTAATTATTAAAAATTATTAAGAATCTTGGATTTATCAAATAATATTGTATTTTTATTTAAATATTTAGTTCTTTACAATATTAAAATTAAGTTAAAAAAACTAAAAAAATTATATATATATATAATTTTTTTAGTTTTTTTAATTTTATTTATTTATTATTATATGATTCATATAGAACTAGGTCCTAGCACTATAGTCGGAATAGGGCTTATTATAGTAGGTATACTTTTATATGCCCTTCGCATAAGGGAATTTAATGTATCTAGAGGTGTGATTTAGAATGTACTTAAAAAGTGGTAAAAATTTCAATTTATTTATTAATAATAATAAATATAAAACTTGAAAGTTTTTTTTTATTTATCTAATCTATGATTAAAAATTAAATTTTTTTTTTAGTATTCCGCAAACATATTTAAATTTATAAATTAAAATGGAATTATACTTACATAAAAAAAGTTTATTACATATTGTTATTTTTTAACATATATTGCTTTTTCTTATTTAATTAATTTTTTGTTTCTTTGGAAATAAAATTATTCAATCCACGAAATATTAAATAAATCTAAAGATTTTTTAATTAAGTACAAATAAATAAATCTATTTTTAAAAATAATTTAAACAGATAAAAGACAATCCAAAACGTTTATGTTTAAAACTATATTTTACATTTATACACTTACTTGGATTTAGAGTAGTTAAAATACAAATTTGTTGTTATTTTACTGCTTAAGCCATAAAGAAATTAAAATATCATATATGGTTTTTAGAGGGGGAATATGTAATTAAATAAAAACATTAACCTATCTCAATATTATGATTCTTTTTTTTCATCCGTTGGGTTGTTATGTGGAGGAATTCTTATTTTTCAAGGTTGGCGGTTAGATCCAATTCTTTTATTATCACAAATACTTTTAAGTGGAACAGCTATTTTTTTTATAGCAGAAAGTTTATATTTACGTAATAATAAAATTAATTTTACAATTTTTTCTAAAAAAAAAAAGAATTCTTTTATTATAAAAAAAAAAAATTTGAAAGAAAATATAACTTATAAAAATATAAAATTAAAAAGAAAAATTTATAAAGGATGGGAAAAAGTTAATTATACTTTTTTTATTTCTTATATAATTTAATTATTCTACTTAAATTAGTTTAATATCTTTTATTTTACTATTAAAAATAAAAAATAAAAGATATTAAACTAATTTGTTTTTCAATGATTATTTTTATAATCTTTTTTTTTTTCGTATGAAAAACTAAATTGAAAGTAACAAGAAATACAAAAATTATCCTTGTTATTTTTATATCACTTACGATAGTAGTAATTATTACTTGTATATTTTTATAAATGCTAAATTGTATACTTTTAAAAAAACTAAAACTAAATTAATATTTAATTAAGTAAAAAAAAAAAAAATTTTATAATTTTTTTAATAGAAATTAATATATATACTTTATAAATATATATATGTATTTTTACTAATTATTATAATTTGATAATAATACTTGCTTTTTTTTCTCATTTGATTTATTCTTAATATTAGGATTATCTATTAATTATAAATTTAAATAAAAAAAAAAGTAATAGACTATATTAAATATAGAGCAATATCATTTTTTATTTAAAATACGACATAATAGATAATCCAAATCTTTTTTATATTATTATTATTAAGGCGACACCCAGATTCGAACTGGGGATAGAGAATTTGCAGACCTCTGCCTTACCACTTGGCCATATCGCCTTTTTTTAGTAAAAGTTTTTACAAAAATTTTATAAGTTTTTTTTACTTATTATAAATTTTGAATTTGTTAATAATAAACTACATTATTGTAAAACTTAATTCTTTTTTAATCAAGTCTTTTTTAATAAAAATATTTAACATAAAAAAAATTTAATGAAAATATTTTTTAGTTATGCAATTAGATAGAAAATAAAAATAATTAGAAATTATATTTGTTATTATACAATAAACTCTAACACTATTTTAGAGAAAAAAACCATGGAAATTTTTGTACTACCTGAATTTGGAAAAATACAATTTGAAGGATTTCATCGTTTTATTTATAAAGGTTTAATTGAAGAACTTAGTTACTTTCCTAAAATTAAAGACGCAGATCAAGAATTTGAATTTCAATTATTGAATAAAGAATATAAATTAGTAAAACCTTTAATAAACGAAAGAGATGCTGTATATCAATCAAGTACATATTCTTCAGATTTATATGTACCAGCACAACTAGCTAGAGAAAAAAAAAGAAAAGCACAAAAACAAACTGTATTTATTGGAAGTATTCCTTTAATGAATTCTCAAGGAACTTTTGTAGTTAATGGTGTTGCAAGAGTAATCATTAATCAAATTTTAAGAAGTCCAGGTATTTACTATAATTTAGAACTAGATCATAACGCAATTCCTATATATACAAGTACAATTATTTCTGATTGGGGAGGAAGACTAAAATTAGAAATTGATAGCAAGACGAGAATTTGGGCTCGTATAAGTAAAAAACGAAAAGTGTCAATTTTAGTTTTATTATTAGCCATGGGTTTAACAATAAAACAAATTTTAGATAGTGTTTGTTGAAAAAATTTTTTTTGTAATTCTTTACGTATAGATTCGGAAAATACAAT